ATTCCGTGGGTGGTGTAGCTACCGAGATCAATGCAGTCAATTATGTTTCTCCTAGAAGCTGGTTAGCTACCTCTCATTTTGTTCTAGGATTCTTCCTATTCGTGGGGCATTTGTGGCATGCGGGAAGGGCCCGTGCAGCCGCAGCAGGATTTGAAAAAGGAATTGATCGTGATTTGGAACCTGTTCTTTTCATGACCCCTCTTAACTGAGACATAAGATCAAATGCCTGAAGTAGGACTCAATTTGATTCCATCATACGTATTGGAATTGGGATCGGGTGATATTTAAAAAGTCTTACTTTTTTTAACTCCGTTATATCTATTTGTTTCGCCTGGTTAGCCCACCTAGCCGAGCCAGGCGAAACAAATAAAGGAAGAAATAGATTCAACGAGTAAAAGGAGAGAGAGGGATTCGAACCCTCGATAGTTCTGAACAAAGAACTATACCGGTTTTCAAGACCGGAGCTATCAACCACTCAGCCATCTCTCCGAAAGAAATCTCCATTTTATTTTATTTGTATTCTCCAGAATAGAACATGGTCATATGACTTGATACCATCACTATCCGTAGAAACAACCCGGTGAATATATAGATTTTTTATTTATCTATCTGTATATATGGATAGATGCATGAGCCAGTACGCACATTTGTGAAGGAAATAAAAATGGCTCGGCTCCTCGACTCCATGTCCGAATTCCGAATAAAGTGGTAATAAGTCCTATAGGATCAATGGGTTCATGGTCAAATCCCTCCATGATGCATTTTATTACAATTTTTTGGCTGAGAGAGGGATCAAATGGTATAGTTTATTTGTTGGTAGCTTGGAGGATTAGAAGCATGACTATTGCTTTCCAATTGGCTGTTTTTGCATTAATTGCTACTTCATCAATCTTATTGATTAGTGTACCCGTTGTATTTGCTTCTTCTGACGGTTGGTCAAGTAACAAAAATGTTGTATTTTCTGGTACATCATTATGGATTGGATTAGTCTTTCTAGTAGCTATCCTTAATTCGCTCATCTCTTGAACCGATTCAGTATTTCCCGGATCAAAAAAGAAATGACCCCCCCTTGAATCCCTTCGGGTTGTGAGATACGTTAAAATTCCATAACATAATATATTCCATAATATGAGTCCCGAAAATGAAAATAAAGAAAAAAATTGGGGGGGTCAAAGTCCAACTTCTTGAATGAAACAAAAAAATGAATTATGTTATTATTATTTATTATAACATATATAATATAAATTTATAACATATATAATATAAATATAATATATATAATATATTTGATTATGTTTTATTATGTTATTGTTATATAATTAGAATAATAAATAATTGGAATCATTCTGAAGATAGTATCCGTCCCTGCACAATAACGATCCAGACATGATATATCATATAGGTGGGGGCATATACGTGCTTATCAGGAACGAAAAAAATGCGGATATGGTCGAATGGTAAAATTTCTCTTTGCCAAGGAGAAGACGCGGGTTCGATTCCCGCTATCCGCCTATAGTGATGTAATAGGATAAATGATTCGGTAGAGTTTACTACGATAGCGTAGTGGTTCTATCTTCTCTTCTTACTTCTTTTCATCCCATCCAAAAAGAAAAACAGTCATTATTAAAATTAAATTAATGACGAGTTAACAGAGTCGGACCTAAAAATTTTTTTTGACAAAAAAACGATCAATATTGCGGAGACAGGATTTGAACCCGTGACCTCAAGGTTATGAGCCTTGCGAGCTACCAAGCTGCTCTACCCCGCGTTGAAGAGAAGAGATGGGAACTAATGGACAAACGAGGATTGTATGTGCCCCTCTACCATATCTATACAAATAGAATAGCCTATTTATACAGAATGGTAAAGGGAGCTCTCTATGATCTATGATCATAGAGATCAATAGAAACATGAAGGGATAGTTTGATCCTTACCAACTTGATCTTGTTGCACCTGGTAACAAACATGCATGAACCATTTCACGAAGTATGTGTCCGGATAATCCAAAGTCTCGATAGTTAGCTCTCGGTCTTCCAGTCGAAAAACAACGTCGATGAAGACGTGTGGGTGCGCTATTACGTGGTGGGGATTGTAATTTTCCATGAATTTCCCATTTGTCACTCAACGACGGAACTTTTTTTATTTCCTTTTTTGAGGATCGACGAATCAAATGATATTTCTGTTCTAATCTCTGCCTCTTCGTCTCCCTCTGAATCAAACTTTTCCTTGCCATAATGGTTCAGTTCCTATTATTATCAATGATACAAGTCGAATCCTAGATGTAGAAATATAAGAAGGTGGACCACCTTCTCTATCGAACAAAATGAGATTGTCGATGATAGAACATATTAATATATAAAAAAATGAATTAACCAAATTTGCCTGATGTAGAGGCAATCAAGAAAGCTGCGTAAGTGAATATATAACCTACAGAAAAGTGGGCTAATCCAACCAATCTTGCTTGCACAATGGATAGAGCCACTGGTTTATCTCTCCATCG